AAAAAGTTAGAGTAAAACGGTCCTTTCGTACTAGTAATAAAAATTTATTTTTAAAGATAGAAACCAACCTGGCTCACGCCGGTTTGAACTCAAATCATGTAAGAATTTTATAGTCGAACAGACTATCTCTAATGAAACGCTGCCCCCTTAAGAATTCTTAATTCAACATCGAGGTCGCAATAAACTTTGTCGATTCGGGCTCTCAAAAATGATAACGCTGTTATCCCTAAGGTAATTAATTAATTTTTAAAATTTAAGATTTTAATTAAAATATTTATAAAAATTGAAAGAAATTATTTATATTCTTAAGTTGCCCCAACTAATTTGTATCTGTTTTAGTAATCTTCCCCCAAAGTTTACTAAGACAGATACAATAAAATTCTATAGGGTCTTATCGTCTTTTAAAAACTTTAGAACATTTTAATTCTAATCTTAAATTTGATACTTTAAAAGCAAAGAAAATATTTCACGGTTAAACCCTTCATTCTATCCCTTAATTAAAGGGCTAATGATTACGCTACCTTAGCACAGTCAATATACCGCGGCCCTTCATTTTCACAGTGGGCAGGTATTACTTTAAAAATAATATTAAAGAAATGTTTTTGGTAAACAGTCCATAAAATAAAGTCGAGTTTCTAGCCATTAACTATAATATTTTTAAATAAAAATATAATTCTACTAATATTATAATTTAAAATTAATGGTATATATTTTAATTAACTTTTATTTTTGTGTTAAACAAAATTAAATTTACTATTATATTAAAAGATATATAATTAAACAAAGGATAATTTTAAACCTTATTAAAACTATTAATTTAAAATATGTTATAATAATTTAACCCCTAAGCTCATCCCTAAGTAATTGTAGTCCACTAAATTTTAAATTTTTAAATTAAACATAAAACCGATAAACTAAAATATTTTTTTAATAAAAACTAGATATCCTTAAACCCGAATACCGTATCAATACTAATTAAGCTTTAACTTTTATTTTTCGACAGAAAAATACAGAATAACTTGATCTTTTAATTTCGAGATGTAGATATAAAAAAATAAATTAATAACCCGTGACACAAAAAGTACTTAATAAAAATTTTGAATATTATATTTTTAATTTATTTCACCGTCCCCCTCGGTGAAATAAACTAAAAAAAAATTCTAATTTATACTACATTAATAAAAATATTTAATCAATAAAAAGTATCAAAACACATTTTCGTAATGATCTTTTCAATGTAAATGAATTGCTTTTCATCAAGCTCTGTTTTGTCAAGATACTCTTTCCAGAACGCCTACTTTGTTACGACTTATCTAATTTCATAATTAGAGCGACGGGCGATATGTACATAAATTAGAGTTTAATTCATATAAATTATTTAATATAATTACTTTTAAATCCAACTCAGACTAAATTTAGACTCAGACTTTAACAAAAAATGTAACCCATCTCTTCTTTATTATAAACTAAACCTTGATTTGAATTTAAATCAATTAAAATAATTAAATTAAATAGTCATTTAATTTTTACAACAACGGTATATAAATTTAAATAAAGTAAAAATAATAGTGTACCATCTATAACAGGACAGGTTCCTCTAAAAAAATAACTTACCGCCAAATTCTTTAAGTTTTAATAAGTGATACTACCTAAGAAAAAATATAAATTAAATAAAAGGGTATCTAATCCTAGTCTCAGAATTAATCTTAAAAAACCTTTATACAAAAAATAATTCCCAAAATATAGTTTCACTTAATTAAAATAGGTATTTTAATAAATTAATAAAATTTTATTAAACCGGATAACTTAATTTTAAGTGATTGTCTAACCGCAGACGCTGGCACAAAATTCTTCTGCTTTAAGGCCTAAAATTTTTATAACTATTATTAATATAATACTTAACACTACCTAATTGTATATGATAAAATTTAACTAATTAAATTTGAAGCTAGAATCAAACTTTTCTGGTCTAAATATACTGACTTTTTAATTTTTAAAACTAATTTTTAATTAAATTAAATTAGTTTTAAAAATTAAATAGTACAGTATTATAATAAATTTTTTTACTGAAAATTTATTGATTTAATTTTAATCAAATATTTTATATGTTTAAATATTTAATATATGTATATATATATATTATATGTATATATTAATTATAATATAATATATTTAATATATGTATATATATTATATGTATATATTAATTATAATTTATTATTTTTAATATATGTAATTTTTTTATTTATTTAATATAATAATTAAATATTAATATATATTAAATATTTTATATATATATATATTTAATTAATATATCTAATTAACATATATATATAAATTTAAATTAAATATTTAATATATGTATATATATTATATGTATATATTAATTATAATATAATATATTTAATATATGTATATATATATATTATATGTATATATTAATTATAATTTATTATTTTTAATATATGTAATTTTTTTATTTATTTAATATAATAATTAAATATTAATATATATTAAATATTTTATATATATATATTTAATTAATATATCTAATTAAATATATATATATATAAATTTAAATTAAATATTTAATATATGTATATATATTATATGTATATATTAATTATAATATAATATATTTAATATATGTATATATATATATTATATGTATATATTAATTATAATTTATTATTTTTAATATATGTAATTTTTTTATTTATTTAATATAATAATTAAATATTAATATATATTAAATATATTATATATATATATATTTAATTAATATATTAATTATATATATATATATATAATTTAATATAAATATTTAATATATGTATATATATTATATGTATATATTAATTATAATTTATTATTTTTAATATATGTAATTTTTTTATTTATTTAATATAATAATTAAATATTAATATATATTAAATATTTTATATATGTATATATTTAATTAATATATCTAATTAACATATATATAAATTTAAATTAAATATTTGATATATATGAGCATAAATATTATATATGGTATGTTTAGGAAATAATTTATAAATTTTTATTATAAAAATAAATATTTCTATAAATTTAAGACTCAAAAATAAATTAAATTAAAAATGTAGCTAAATCTAATTTTTTTTTGTAAAAACATAAATTAAAATGTGTAAGAAATAAATTAAATCTACCTAAGTTATTTTAAAAAAAAAAGTTTTTTTTTTTAAAAAAGCACTTATAATTCTACCAGAAAATACATAAAAAGAAAGGTGCCTGAAAAAAAGGATTATTTTGATAGAATAAATCATGTGTTGCACACCCTTTCTTTACAATTAATAGAATTACACTATTTCTTTTAAAATCAAAATTTAAGGTTCCTTTAAACTAAATTATATTAAATAAAAGATAAGCTAATAAAGCTAATGGGTTCATACCCCATTTATAAGAGTCAAGCCTCTTTCTTTTAAATGTTATTTAAAATGCACCAAATTCTATTTATATTAACTCTTATTAGAGGAACTTTAATTTGTGTATCTTCAAGATCATGATTTACAGCTTGGTTAGGTCTAGAAATTAACTTAATAAGTATAATCCCCCTTATACTTATTAAGTTAAGAAAAGAAAATACAGAAACTTCAATTAAATATTTTTTATCACAAGCATTTGCTTCTTTAATCTTAATCTTAAGAGTAATAACCAATTTCACTTCCAATGAAATAATAAATTTAGAGTCTTCCGAATTTTTTTTAATGACTGCGATAATAATTAAATTAGGGGCCGTTCCTTTCCATCTCTGATTCCCCCAAGTGATTGAATTAACTGAATGGCCTCAGTGTTTAATTTTATTTACATGACAAAAAATTGCCCCCTTTGTTTTATTGTCATGTGTAATAAGAAAAATACTACTAATATTTAGATTTATATCAGCATTAATTGGAGGAATTAGAGGAATTAATCAAACTAAAATTAAATTAATTTTAACTTATTCCTCTATTTCTCACTTAGGTTGAATGATAGCAGCTTCTTATTTAAGAATAAATTTTTGAGCCATTTATTTTATAGTATATTCTATCCTGTCTTTTATAATTATTAACAGACTTATAAAAAGCTCTAAAATCAATTTTATTACAGAAATAAATATTTGAAGAACTTCCAAAAGAACAAAAATTTTTTTTATTATAAATATACTTTCACTAGGTGGACTACCACCCCTTTTAGGTTTTATAAGAAAATTATTAGTAATTAAACTGATAATTCAATTCAAAATAATTTTTTTAATCGTAAATCTAGTGTTATCGTCTTTAATCTCCCTCTATTTTTATTGCCGAGTAATTTATGCTGCCATAATAATTAATTCCGACAAAACTATCTTAAATATCATGAAAAGCAAAATAAATCCTTTATTTATTACTCTGTCCATTTCAATAAACATTTTAATTCCATTATTTATGCTGCTATAAAATTTTAAGTTAATAAAACTCTAGTCCTTCAAAGTCTAAATTATAGACTAAACCCTGTAAATTTTAAGCTTAAAAATAACTTAACTTAAAACTTGCAATTTTATATCATAATTTTGACTATTAAACCCTAACAGAAGAATATTTATTTCGTAATTAAATTTACAGTTTAATGCCTAATTCTCAGCCATTCTATTAAAATTAACCGTTGACTTTATTCTACAAATCATAAAGACATTGGAACTATATATTTAATTTTTGGCGTGTGGTCAGCTATAGTAGGAACCGCCTTTAGAGTACTAATTCGTCTGGAGCTAGGACAACCAGGAAGATTCATTGGAGATGATCAAATCTATAACGTAATAGTTACTGCCCATGCTTTTATTATAATTTTTTTCATAGTTATGCCTATTATAATTGGAGGATTTGGTAATTGACTAGTACCTTTAATAATCGGAGCCCCAGATATAGCTTTCCCCCGTATAAATAATATAAGATTCTGACTCTTACCCCCCTCCCTAACCCTTCTATTAGCTGGAGGGTTAGTGGAAAGAGGAGCAGGAACCGGGTGGACGGTTTATCCACCATTGGCAGCGGGTATTGCTCACGCAGGAGCGTCAGTAGATCTTTCGATTTTTAGTCTTCACTTAGCTGGAGCCTCATCTATTTTAGGAGCAGTAAATTTTATTACCACTATTATTAATATGCGATCCCCTGGTATATCCTGAGATCAGACCCCCTTATTTGTTTGGTCAGTATTTTTAACGGCTATCCTTCTACTTTTATCTCTACCAGTATTAGCTGGGGCAATTACCATACTTTTAACAGATCGTAATTTAAATACATCATTTTTTGACCCTGCTGGAGGAGGAGACCCAATTTTATACCAACATTTATTTTGATTTTTTGGGCACCCAGAAGTGTACATTTTAATTCTTCCGGGGTTTGGAATAATCTCTCATATTATTACTTTTGAAAGAGGTAAAAAACAAACATTTGGACAGTTGGGGATAATCTATGCCATGTCAGCAATTGGGCTTCTAGGTTTTATTGTGTGAGCACATCATATATTTACCGTAGGTATGGATGTAGATACCCGAGCTTATTTTACTACAGCAACTATAATTATTGCAGTACCCACAGGTGTAAAAATTTTTAGTTGAATTGCTACTTTACAAGGTAGCTTTTTAAATATAACCCCCGCCTTAATATGAGCTGTAGGATTTGTCTTTTTATTCACCGTGGGAGGACTCACCGGAATTATTTTAGCTAATTCTTCTATTGATATTGTACTACACGATACTTATTATGTAGTAGCCCATTTCCATTACGTGCTTTCTATGGGAGCAGTTTTTGCGATTATAGCAGGGCTGATTCACTGATTCCCATTATTTACAGGAAACAGCATAAATCCAGCATGACTGAAAATTCAGTTTATTATTATATTTATCGGAGTAAATATGACATTTTTCCCTCAGCATTTTTTAGGTTTAAACGGAATGCCTCGTCGCTACTCTGACTACCCAGATGCTTTTACTTCATGAAATGTAGTATCTTCCATAGGAAGCTACACGTCTGTAGTAGCAATCTTACTATTCAGCCTAATTATTTGAGAAGCCATGGCCACTAGCCGTCCCGTAGTGTATTCAAGAATTCAACCATCTTTTATTGAGTGACTACAAAATAACCCACCCTCAGAACATTCTTACTCTGAGCTTACTTTAATCTACAACTTCTAATGTGGCAGACTAGTGCAATGAATTTAAGCTTCAAAAATGAATTATTATTCCTTTAGAAATTTCTACTTTAGCCGCATTAAATTTTCAGAACGCTGCCTCTCCTCTCATAGAACAGTTAATTTTTTTCCATGATCATTCAATAACTATTTTAATCCTTATTATTACTATTGTAGGTTATAACATTATCTCAACTTACACAAACATTAATATTGACCAGCATATGCTAGAATCCCAACCTCTGGAACTATTCTGAACTATTGTTCCTAGCTTTATTTTAGTATTTATTGGGCTACCCTCAATTCGCCTACTATACTTATTAGATGAAGTATACCAACCTTCCATCACTATCAAAACTATCGGGCACCAGTGATATTGATCTTATGAATATTCAGATTTTTTAAACTTAGAGTTTGACTCTTACATAATTCCTGTAAATGAAAGAGCTGATTTTAACTTTCGTCTATTAGACGTAGACAACCGAACCGTTATTCCATTTAACACTCAAGTACGAACTTTAATTTCAGCCGCAGATGTACTTCACTCATGAACAGTACCTGCCCTAGGTGTAAAAGCTGACGCTGTACCTGGGCGGTTAAACCAAGTAAATTTCTACTCTAACCGCCCAGGATTATTTTTCGGACAATGCTCAGAAATTTGTGGAGCAAACCATAGTTTTATACCTATTTCTATCGAAAGAGTTCCTCCTTCTATTTTTATTAAATGAGTTAAAAAAATAAGAGACTAATAATTAAATGGCTGAAAGTAAGCGCCGGTCTCTTAAACCGCTTTATAGTATATTAACAAATACTTTTAATTAAAGAATTAGTTAATCCGTATAATATAATCTTGTCAAGATTAAGTAATCAAAAGATATTTTTTAATTCCTCAAATATCCCCATTGATATGATTAATTTTATTTTCTTTATTCTCAGCCGCTTTAATAATTAGTATGGTAAAAACATACTTTAACAATATTAAAGCACCCTCTAATGAGCAAAAACCTATTAACCAGGTCCAAAATAAATATATTATAGCTTGAAAATGATAACAAATTTATTCTCCGTATTTGACCCATCCGCTAACTTTAATTTGCCTTTAAACTGAGTCAGTGGATATTTAGTAATCATTATGGTTATTCCTACTTTCTGAGCTATTTCATCTAAAATAAATAAAAGAATAAATTTAATTACAAACAAATTATATGGAGAATTTAAAACTCTTTTAGGAGAAACCGCTCTAACGGGGTCTGCTTTCATCTTTATCTCTTTATTTATTTTTATTATTCTAAACAATTTTATAGGACTTTTTCCTTACATTTTTACCGCTTCCAGACACTTAACTTTAACGTTAGCTCTTGCCCTACCCCTCTGATTAACATTCATAATTTTTGGTTGAATAAATAATACTAACCATATATTTGCCCACTTAGTGCCTCAAAGTACCCCATCAGCATTAATACCTTTTATGGTGTTAATTGAATCAATTAGAAATGTAATTCGCCCAATTACATTATCAGTTCGACTTATGGCTAATATAGTAGCAGGACATTTACTTATAACTCTTTTAGGTAATCAAACTGCAACAGCTTCTCATTTTATTCTAATAAGATTAATTATTACTCAGATCCTTTTATTAACTCTGGAAAGAGCGGTTGCTATTATTCAATCCTATGTGTTTGCTGTTTTAACTACTTTATACGCTAGAGAAATTACGTCCCATTAATGATAATTAAAAGTAATCATGCATTTCATCTAGTAGACCAAAGTCCGTGACCTTTAACGGGAGCTTTAGGTGCCCTAATACTAACTTCCGGCATCGTTAAATGATTTCATTCATTCAATATAACTTTATTTATTAGTGGTCTAATTATTCTTGTATTAACTTCAATCCAGTGATGACGAGATATCAGACGTGAAAGAACCTTTCAAGGTCTTCATACACTAGTAGTCGCAAAAGGTATACGATGGGGAATAATTTTATTTATTACTTCTGAAGTATTATTTTTTTTTTCATTTTTTTGAGCTTTTTTTCATAGAAGCCTGGCCCCTACTATAGAAATTGGTCTAGCGTGACCGCCGACAGGAATCCAGGTTTTTAACCCTATTCAAGTTCCCTTATTAAATACTATTATCCTTTTAGCTTCAGGGGTGACTGTCACATGAGCCCACCATGGTCTAATAGAAAATAAATTTAGTCAAACTTTACAAGGATTAATAAGTACAGTAATTCTAGGATTATATTTTACAGCTCTTCAAGCTATAGAATATATTGAAGCTTCATTTACTATCGCTGACTCTGCCTACGGAGCTACTTTTTTTGTAGCTACTGGGTTCCATGGGCTCCATGTCATTATTGGAACGACATTTTTAATTACATGCCTGTTACGGCACAAAAGATGTCATTTTTCTAGAACCCACCATTTCGGATTTGAAGCAGCCGCCTGATACTGACACTTCGTTGATGTTGTTTGATTATTCTTATATATGACAATCTACTGATGAGGAAGCTACACTTTTAGTATAATAGTACTTTTAACTTCCAATTAAAAAGCCCAATTTATTGGAAAGTGTAATATTTTTACCTATTGTTCTTTCATTAGCTTTATGCTCTGTATTAATTTTTTTAAACTCAATAATTGGGAAAAAATCAACTAATGACCGTGAAAAACCGTCTCCATTTGAATGTGGATTTGACCCTAAAAGATCAGCGCGTGTGCCTTTCTCGCTACGGTTCTATTTGGTAGCCTTGGTGTTTTTAATTTTTGACGTAGAAATTACCTTAATTCTACCTATACCAGTATTAATAAATCAATCAAACAGTCTTGTCATGTTTACACTAATTATTTTTTTTTTAATAATTTTAATTATTGGATTATTTCATGAATGAAATGAAGGAGCTCTAGATTGGGACAAATAGGATTATAGTTAATTATAACGTCTGGGTTGCATTCAGAAGGTACCGTCACGGTTTTTCTTATAATGTGAAACGATGTATTGTAATCAGTTTCGACCTGGTTTAAGGGGCTTGCCTCCTCATTTTAAATGAAACCAAAAATAGAGGTATGCTATTGTTAATAGTATTTAGAGTAAAACTCCATTTAAAAAGAAAAAAGATTTAGTATAAAGCTGCTAACTTTAGGCTTAGCGGTTAAACTCCGTTATTTTCTTTTTAACTGTTATTTTAGTTTAAGAAAAACCTTACATTTTCAATGTAAAAATAAGCAATCGTTTATTTAATTATTTAAAAATTAAAAACTACCTTAGCTTCTTCAGAGCTACGCTCTAACCTTAAGCTATTTAAATAAATATAATAAAATAAAAAAATTAACGTTATAAAAAATATAAATAGATAGGCTTTAACATTTGATAACAATCCGTAATCTAAATAAGAACCTCTAAACCGTAAAGTGGAGTAAACACCTTGCCCCCCAAAAAATTCAACTCAACCTTGATCCAAAGTTTTTAATAAAAATTTACCTAGATTTAACAAAGGTATAAAATTCAAAGTAGATAATATAGGTATAAATCATATTAAACCCATGAAATAAATATTATTAACTAAGTGCTTAATGTTTAAAAAAGCTCTACGAGATATATAAAAATATACAAATAAAGATAATCCTAAAATTCCCAATAAAATTAAAAATTTAAAAAAAACAGGCAAAAAAATAGAAAAGGAAGGAATAAAAAATCAAGAAATAGCTCTACCAGCCACAACAGAAACTAAAAATAATCCTCTTATCGGGCTAGTTATACCCGAAACCTCTCTTATTGAGTTATAAATTTTTAACCCTAAATTTTTAAAAAAAACATAAAAAATTAACCGTAAAGAGTATATGCAGGTAAAAAATGTACCTAAAACAACCACCATAAATATAAATAAGCTTATCTCACTACTTATGTATGTCTCCAAAATTATATCTTTTGAATAAAACCCAGATAAAAAAGGAAACCCCCCCAAAGATATAGAACAACCAATAAAATAGAAAGAACTAATAGGAAACCCTTGACTTAAGCCCCCTAAATAACGAATATCCTGAATATCCCCCATACTATGAATAAACACCCCAGCGCATAAAAATAAAAGTGACTTAAATAAAGCGTGTGACAAAAGATGAAAAAAAGAAAGCTCTAAAAATCCTAAGGATAAAACAAATATTATAACCCCCAACTGTCTTAAAGTAGATAAAGCAATAATTTTTTTTAAATCTATCTCAAAAATAGCCCCCAACCCCGATATAAATATAGTAAACGCCCCAATGTAAAATAAAAATATTCTAACATTAAGACAAAAATGAAAACGAATCAATAAATAAACCCCGGCTGTCACTAATGTAGAAGAATGTACTAAAGCCGAGACTGGGGTAGGAGCTGCTATAGCAGCCGGCAGTCAAGCAGAAAAGGGAATCTGCGCTCTTTTAGTTATACCAGCCAGAATAACCATTAACAGAATAAAAAATAGTTCGTCTGTATACATAAACTGAAGATAATAAAAATTCCATGACCCGTATATAGCTAACCAAGCAATTCTAAGAAGAATGGCTACGTCACCTACTCGATTAGATAAAATAGTAAGTATACCGGCATTAGCTGATTTTTCATTTTGATAGTAAATCACTAAACAATATGAAACCAAGCCTAACCCGTCTCAACCTAAAAGAATACTAATTATATTGGGGCTCATAATTAAAAAAAGTATAGATAAAACAAATAAATAAACCAACAAAATAAAACGAACAAAATAATTGTCTCCTTCTATGTAATAAGTTCTGTAAATTAAAATTATACCCGAAATAAAAGAAACAAATCCTATAAAAGTTAATCTTATTCAATCGAATAATAAAGTTATAATAATATTTGATCTGAATAAAAAATAAATCTCCCACTCTACAAAAACTACTTTAGAATTTAAATAGAAAGTTGTACCTACACACACTAAATATAAAGAGATAAAAAAAAGCATCAAGCCTAAGTAGTATCTTACGTAACGAAAATCTGTCAAAAATTTAGTAATTATTTAAGAGGAACCCTATCTAAAAGACCACAACTTTAAATTTTTTTTAAACTACTTAAATTAATATATGAATAAAAAATAATCACTTTTTAGGACTAAAAAATTAACAGGAATTAAATGTAATACAAGTAACATATACTCCCGAGAATTTACATTATAATAAGAATAACCCCCAAAATTAATTTTGCCATGCTGTGAGTAAGAAAATAAAAATAAAGTAAATACAGCCCCTAAATACGAAGCAATAGGAAATAATAGTAGTATAAACTTGCTAAACTTCAAAATTCTAATTATTAAAAAAATTTCCGATAGTAGATTAATAGTAGGAGGGGCTGCAATGTTAGCAGCACATAATATAAAAAAAAATAAACTAAATAAAGGTAAAATTAAAATGAATCCCTTAATCAAAAATATACTTCGTCTACCCACTCGTTCATAGTATATATTCACCACACAAAAAAGGCCTGAAGAAGCTAAACCATGAGCAATCATTATTATTAAAGCACCAGTTAATCCAGAATAAAAAAATCTAAAAATACCACAAATTACTAACCCCATATGAGCTACTGAAGAATACGCCACCAAAGCCTTCAAATCGTTTAACCGACAACATATAAGACCAACATAAAACATACCTAAAATTCTAATTCTAAACAAATAAATCCCGTACCCCATAAAACTCAACAAACCAACAGAAAAAACTCGAAACAGACCGTAACCACCTAATTTTAGCAAAACCCCAGCCAAAATCATGGAGCCTGCCACGGGAGCTTCTACATGAGCCTTAGGTAATCATAAATGAGTATAGAATATTGGTATTTTAACTAAAAATGCCAATCTTAACCCCAAAAACATTAAAATTCTCTCCTTATTAAACAAAGAAATTAAAAAACAATCTAAAGAGCCTAGAACCCAAGAAATATAAACTAAACAAACTAATAAAGGTAAAGAAGCAAGCAGTGTATAAAACAAAAAATAGATACCTGCTTGTAATCGCTCTGGTTGATAACCCCAGCCTATAATAATTAATAAGGTGGGGATTAATGATGCCTCAAAAAAAAAATAAAAGGAAATCAGATTTAAACTAGAAAATGATAACACTAATATTAATAATAAAAAACTGAGTCTAGCACCATAGTATTTAACCGAATTACTAAATTTAAAAATATTTTCTCTAGAATATAACATTAAAACTGTTAGTCACAAACTTAAAATAATCAGTCTGTAAGATAGTGTATCATATATAAAATCAAAGCTTAAAAATACTACATCTAAGTAAAATAAATTTATTATTAGCAAGTAAAAGATTACTAAAATAAAAAATCCTCTGACCAACCAAAATAATTCTAAATAAAAAAAAATTAAACCTAAAACAAACAGAATCCCTAAAATAAATTTTATCATTAAACTAAAAATAAATTAAATCTTTTAAAATAATCCCCCCCGTGAGTGCGGTTTATATTAATTAAAATGGATAGTCCTAAAGCACCCTCACAAGCAGCCATAATTAAATATATAAAAGAATAATAAAGAGACCCCCCTGAAAAAGAAATAATGAATACTAAAAATATAATTAACGCTAAATACTCTAATCTTATTAAAACAGAAAGTAAATGCTCTCGTGTAGAACAATAAATTCAAAATCCTCTTAATAAACCAATAAAAAAAACTAAATAATAAATAAGTTTTTATAGTTTAAAATAAAACATTAGTCTTGTAAACTAAAAATTAAGTAATTATAAAAACTTCAGAGAAACCAAACGATATTATTAACTTCCAAAGCTAAAATTTTATAAATTAAACTATTCTCTGAAATTTATTTATTTTTAAGTATGTCTACAATAATTAGTATTAGATTAATAATAGTTTCACACCCAATTGCAATCCTATCATTAATTTTAATACAAACTATAAACTTATGTTTTCTAATTTGAATGTTAATTAAAATTAATTGACTCCCCTACATTCTGTTCCTAATCTTTTTAGGAGGATTAATAGTTTTATTTATATACGTTACTAGTTTAGCTTCTAACGAAAAATTTGAAATAAATATTGAAGAAATAAAGACAACCGCAGGAATAGGAAGAACTGTAATATTTTTTTCTTTACTAATTGTCTATTTTAATTTTAATATGCAACCCCCCTTAAATATTTTATCCCAACAAAATAGAATAATTTTTAGAAGCCCTGTAACATACTTAACATTGATTATTATAAGCTTTCTACTAATTACCCTGGTAGTAGCTGTAAAAATTACAACAAAATTTGAAGGACCTTTACGCAGTATTTTTCATAAATAATGATAAATCTACGAAAAAATCACCCCCTACTAAAAATTGCTAATAACGCATTAGTAGACCTACCGGCTCCAGTAAATATTTCAGCCTGATGAAATTTTGGTTCATTGCTAGGGCTATGCTTAATCACTCAAATCGCAACAGGATTATTTTTAGCTATACACTACACTGCAGATGTTTCATTAGCATTTAACAGAGTATCACACATCTCACGAGATGTAAATTACGGATGACTACTCCGAGCTATACATGCTAACGGAGCCTCATTTTTTTTTGTTTGTCTATACGCGCATGCTGGACGAGGGATATACTATGCATCTTACAATTTTACACACACATGAAGTGTAGGAGTTATTATTCTTTTAGCAGTAATAGCTACAGCCTTTATGGGATATGTACTCATTTGAGGACAGATATCCTTTTGGGCTGCTACTGTTATTACTAACTTATTATCAGCTATTCCTTATCTTGGACAGACTCTAGTACAATGAATCTGAGGGGGGTTTGCTGTAGATAACGCTACTTTAACACGATTTTTTACTTTTCACTTTCTTTTACCATTTATTATCGCAGGACTATCAATAGTGCATTTACTATTTCTCCACCAAACAGGGTCAAGAAACCCAACAGGAACTAATGCCAATCTAGACAAAATTCCGTTTCACCCTTACTTTTCGATTAAAGACCTTGTAGGATTTGTTATTATAATAATATTATTATCTATGCTAGCATTAACAAACCCGTTTCTCCTAGGAGACGTAGAAAATTTCATCCCCGCAAATCCTTTAGTAACACCAGTACATATCCAACCAGAATGATACTTTCTATTTGCATACGCAATTCTTCGGTCCATCCCCAATAAATTAGGAGGAGCCGCAGCCTTAGTTTTATCGATTCTAATTCTGCTAGTATTACCCTTTTCGCAAAAGACTAAAACACGAGGAAATCAATTTTATCCCCTATCGCAATTTACTTTCTGGTTTATAGTAAACACAGTAATCTTATTAACTTGAATTGGAGCACGACCCGCAGAAGACCCGTATATTCTAGTAGGACAAATTCTAACAGTTCTGTACTTTGCTTACTTTATTATAAACCCCCTTATTTTAAAATACTGAGATAAAATTCTTAAATAATTGTTTGACTGAATGCCAAAGTAGCTACCTTGAAAGTAGAGCAAAAAGGTTAAATTCCTTTAACAATTTTTTGCTTAAAAAGTTTCAATATCAAAATAATACTCAACCCGCTAAAAAAAAATATAAAACATAGAGAAAGAGGCAAAAAAGCCTTTCAAGCCAAATATATTAATTTATCATAACGATACCGGGGGAGAGTACCTCGAATTCAAATAAACCAAAAACAAAAAAAGCAGCCTAGAAAGTTAAAAACCAAAAATCTTAAACTTCCTATAAATAAAAAAGAAATTAAGTAACTTATAAAAATAATTCTTCCATACTCCGCCAAAAAAAGTAAGGCAAACCCTCCTCTTCCATACTCGATATTAAAACCAGAAACTAACTCGGACTCCCCCTCAGCAAAGTCAAAGGGAGTCCGGTTAGTTTCAGCTACGCATGAAGTAACCCAACATAAAAAAATAGGGAATATTATAAATAATAGTCAAATAATTTTTTGGGAAATAACTAATAATAAAAAATTATAACTATAGGTCATAAAAATTAATGAAATAAAAATTAAAGCTATACTCACTTCATAGGACACTGTTTGTGCAACCCCACGAATTGCCCCCAATAAAGCATAGTTTGAATTAGACGATCAGCCTCTACCCATGAGAGTGTAAACACCAAATCTAGTACAACAAAAAAAAAATAAGCCCCCCAAACTAAAATTTAACAATAAGGACTTAACAGGAGTAACTACTCATAAAATTAAAACTAAAAATAATGATATAACAGGGGAAAAATAATAAATTAACAAGTTAGAATTGAATGGAATAGATTGTTCCTTAATAAATAATTTGATTGCATCCCCAAAAGACTGCAAAATTCCAAGATAGCCCACTTTATTAGGGCCCTTACGGATTTGAATATAGCCTAAAATTTTACGCTCAAATAAAACTATAAAAGCGACTCTTACTAGCACCCCCACTAATAAAATTAAATAAGAAATAATAATACTCAGTAATTCTAAAAAAAATATTACCAAATAAATAATAATTTTTATACACTGGCCCTAAACCAGTAGCACTAGTCTGCCAATCTGGTGCC